ATTTGATTCATGTGCAATCATGAATAATTTAATAACTTCAACAAAAGATACCCTAGAAATGTTTTGGATAAATAAGATTCATGGTCTATTTCATAAAGATTCTCGAGAATTTGAACATCAAAAGAAAAAGTTTGACCTTGGCGGGGAATTTTTATTGAATTCCATTGGGTTAACCTCAATCGAAAAATTTTCTTTTAAACGCGCGCAAGGAATTGATTCAGAAAGTCAAGCAAAATCTTTGAAATTTGTATTCGATATAATTACAACCGATCCAAACGATCTAACAAGAATTAGAAAGAAATCCATTGGAATGGAAGAAATAAGTAAAAAGGTTTCTCGGTGGTCATACAAATTGAGAGACGATTTGGAAGAAGAGGAAGAAGAAGATGAAGAAGAATCGGTGGAGGATCCTGAAATTCGTTCAAGAAAAGGCAAACGCGTGGTAATTTATACTGATAACGCTCAAAGTACTAATTCCAGGGCTAGTACTAGTAATAATACTACTAGTAATACTGACACTAGTGATGAAGAAGAGGAGGTGGCTTTGATACGTTATTCACAACAATCAGATTTTCGCCGCGGTATAATCAAAGGATCCATGCGTGCTCAAAGACGTAAAACAGTTACTTGGAAAATATTTCAAGCAAATGTACATTCTCCACTTTTTTTGGATCGAATAGACAAAACATTTTTTTTTTCGTTTTTTGATATCTCTGAAGCGATTAATCTAGTTTTTAGGAATTGGGTAGGGGAAACCCCAGAATTGCAAATTTCTTATTTTGATGAGGAGGAAGAGACAAAAGAAAAGGAGAAAACAAATGAAGAGAAAGAAGAGGAAAATGAACGAATAGCAATATCAGAAGCTTGGGATACTTTTCTATTTACTCAAGCAATAAGGGGTTTAATGTTAGTAACCCAATCTTTTCTTAGAAAATACGTTATATTGCCCTTATTGATAATAGCTAAAAATATTGGACGTATGTTATTATTGCAATTCCCCGAGTGGTACGAGGATTTGAAGGAATGGAATAGAGAAATACATGTTAAATGCACCTATAATGGTGTTCAATTATCAGGAACAGAATTTCCCCAAAATTGGTTAACAGATGGTATTCAAATAAAGATTCTATTTCCTTTCTGTCTGAAACCTTGGCGAAGATATAAGATACGATCTCATCATGGAGATCAGCAAATGACTAAAAAAGAGAAAAAAGACAATTTTTGTTTTTTAACAGTCTGGGGAAGGGAAACAGAACTACCTTTTTGGTCTCCCCGAAAACGACCTTCTTTCTTTGAACCCATTTTTAAAGAACTCGAAAAAAAAATGATAAAACTGAAAAAGAAAATTTATCAAGTTATAAGGGTTTTCAAAGAAAGAAAAAAGTGGTTTCTAAAAGTTTCAAAAGAAAAAACAAGGTGGGTCGCCAAAATAGTTCTAGTTATAAACCTAATAATGAAAGAACTTGAAAAAAGAAACCCCTTTTTCTTATTGAAATTGAGGAAGGTGGAAGTAGATGAATCGAATGAAAACGGAAAAGATTCCAATATAAATAATAAGATTATTCGCGAATCGACCATTCGAATTCGATCCACGAGTTGTGTAAATGAAAATTATTCACTCATAGAAACAAAAATGAAAGATCTTGCTAATAAGACAACCACAATTAGGACTCAAATAGAAGGAATCACAAAAGACAAGAAAAAAATAGTTCTAACTTGTGATGATAAAAGATTGGAATCACAGAAGGATTTTTGGCAAAAATTCAAAAGAAAAAATATCCGATTAATACGCAAATCGTATTATTTTATGAAACCCTTCATTGAAAAAATATACACGGATATATTACTATGTATCATTAAGATTCCAAGGATCAATGCCCAACTTTTCTTTGAATTAACAAAAAAAATCATCAATAAATCCATTTTCAACAACGAAACGAATCAAGAAGGAATTGAGAACACAAATCAAAATACAATGAACTTTATTTCTACTATAAAAAAGTCGTTTTCTAATACTAACATTAATAATAATTCTTATTGTGACTTATCTTCCTTGTCTCAAGCATATGTATTTTACAAATTATCACAAAACCAATTACTTAACAAGTATCATTTGAGATCTGTACTTCAACATCACGGCACCTATTCTTTTCTTAAGGATATAATCAAGAATTATTGTAGGACACGAGGAATATTTTATTCCAAATCAAGACATAAGAAAATTGATAAGTATGGAATGAATAAATGGAAAATTTGGTTGAGGGGTCATTATCAATACAATTTCTCTCAGACTAAGTGGTCTCACTTAGTAGCGAAAAAGTGGCGAAATAGAGTCAATCAATGTCGTATGATTCAAAAGAAAAACTCAATGAAATTGGATTTATATAAAAAAGAAAAAGACCAATTAATTCATTACATGAAAGAAAATTACTATGCAGTGGATTCGTTGATGAGTCAAAAAGCCAAATTGAAAAAGCATTACGGATATGATCTTTTATCATATAAATATATATATTATGGGGATAGTAAGGACTCTTATATTTATGGATCAGCATTACAAGTAGAGGACAAAAAAATTCCATATAATTTTAATACACCGAAACCCGAATCATTTTATGGATTGATAAGTATGGCTATTAGTGATTATTTAGAAAAAGGATCTATTATTGATACAGACAAAAATATGGATAGAAAAATTTTTGATTGGAGAATTCCCCATTTCTGTATTAGAAATCATATCGATATCGAGACCTGGACCAATACGCATATCGACATCAAGATTCATAAAAATGCTAAAACTCAAAATTCTCAAAAATTTGAAAAAAAAGATCTTTTTTCTTTTACGATTCATCACAAAATCAACCCATCCAATCAAAAAAAATTCTTTTTTGATTGGATGGGAATGAATAAAGAAAAGTTATATCATACCATATCAAATATAGTAGAACCTTGGTTTTTCCCAGAATTTGTGCTACTTTTTGATGCGTATAAGATTAAACCGTGGATCATGCCAATCAAATTACTAATTTTGAATTTCTGTGAAAATATTAGTCAAAGTGAAAAGATCGACGTAAAAAAAAAAAAAAATCTTCCTATATTAACTAATAAAAAAGCATATCTTGAATTAGAAAATTCCAACAAAAAAAAAAACGAACAACAAGGTCAAGGAGATCTTGTATCAGATCTACAAAAACAAAACAAAAAGAAAGATGTTAAAGAAGATTACACGGGAGCAGACATTAAAAAGGGTAGAAAGAAAAAACAATCCAAGAGCAAAAAAGAAGCAGAACTTAATTTTTTCCTGAAAAAATATTTTCTTTTTCAATTAAGATGGGATGACCCCTTGAGTCAAAGAATGATCAATAATATCAAGGTATATTGTCTTCCACTTAGACTGATAGATCCAAAGGAAATTGCTATATCCTCAATTCAAAAAGGAGAGATGCATCTGGATGTAATGTTGATTCAAAAAGACCTAACTCTTACAGAATTGATAAAAAGAGGAATATTTATTATCGAACCAATTCGTCTATCTATGAAAAGAGATAGAAAATATATTATATATCAAACTGTAGGTATTTCATTGGTTGATAAGAATAAGCACCAAACTAATGAAAAATGCATAATAAAAAATGGATATGTTGATAAAAAGAATTTTGACCGATCCGTTGCACAACACAGCAATACGCTTATGAATAGAAACAAAAATCATTATGATTTCCTTGTTCCTGAAAATATTCTATCCCCCAGACGTCGTAGAGAATTGAGAATTCTAATTTGTTTCAATTCCCGGAATTGGAATGTTGTGGATGATAGAAATTCAATATTTTGCAATCAAAACAACATAAAAAACTGTGAACAATTTTTGAACGAGGAAAAGCATCTTAATACAGATGCAAAAAAATTCATTAAATTCAAATTGTTTCTTTGGCCCAATTATCAATTAGAAGATTTAGCTTGTATGAATCGTTATTGGTTTGATACCAATAACGGCAGTCGTTTCAGTATGTCAAGAATACATATGTATCCACGGTTCAGAATTACTTAATCTTAATAGTATATTTCCTATAGATCTATCGCAGAAGATATTTGGGAAATAAAAGCCGAAAAATATATGCATACGCTATGTTACATTCTGGTACATGATACCGATTTAATTACGTATCCATTGGATCTAGTAAGAAATCGACAGAATCCTCTTTTTAGGTAAAAAAAATTATTCTCTTTCCTGAATGCATAAATGTATCATCCCTTTCTATCCAAATCAAATTTGCAATTTGATTTGGATAAAATAAAAAAAAAATATTGTATACTGATATAATCATAATTATTATTTTTCCTGATCGGTCAAATCCACGAAAAAATAGAAAAATTTGTTTTTATGGTAAAAAATTCATTCATCTCAGCTATTCGGCAAGAAAAAGAAAAAAACTGCGGATCTGTTGAATTTCAAGTATTCAGTTTCACCGATAAGATACGGAGACTTACTTCACATTTGGAATTACATAAAAGAGATTTTTTATCGCAAAGGGGTCTACGAAAAATTCTGGGAAAACGTCAACGGCTGCTAGATTATTTGTCAAAGAAAAATAGAGTACGTTATAAGAAATTGATTGGTCAGTTGGGTATTCGGGAGTCAAAAACTCGTTAATTTGAAGATTGGTTTGAATTTTGTTCTTTAGTTATTAGTTAATAGTAGTTATTAGATTTTTCATTTTGATGAACCTCATTTTGATAAATTCATGGAATAATCAATTAAGGAAGAAAAGATATGACTGTACCGGCTACAAGAAAAGATCTCATGATAGTTAATATGGGTCCTCACCACCCATCAATGCATGGTGTTCTTAGACTGATTGTTACTCTCGATGGTGAAGATGTTATTGACTGTGAACCCGTATTGGGTTATTTACACAGGGGGATGGAAAAAATAGCGGAAAATCGAACAATTATACAATATTTGCCTTATGTAACACGGTGGGATTATTTAGCCACTATGTTCACAGAAGCAATAACAGTAAATGCACCAGAACGATTGGAAAGTGTTCAAGTACCTAAAAGAGCCAGTTACATTAGAGTAATTATGCTAGAACTGAGTCGTATAGCTTCTCATTTGTTATGGCTTGGACCTTTTATGGCGGATATCGGTGCACAGACTCCCTTTTTCTATATTTTCAGAGAAAGGGAATTGTTATATGATCTATTCGAAGCCGCTACAGGTATGCGAATGATGCATAATTATTTCCGTATTGGGGGAGTTGCTGCCGATCTACCTTATGGCTGGATAGATAAATGTTTGGATTTCTGCGATTATTACAGAAATTGTTGAATATCAAAAACTTATTACGCGGAATCCTATTTTTTTGGAACGAGTTGAAGGAGTGGGCATTATTGGTGGAGAGGAAGCAATAAATTGGGGTTTATCAGGACCGATGCTACGAGCTTCTGGAATCCAATGGGATCTTCGTAAAGTTGATCATTATGAGTGTTATAATAAATTCGATTGGGAAGTCCAATGGCAAAAAGAAGGAGATTCACTAGCTCGTTATTTAGTACGAATCGGTGAAATGAAGGAATCTATAAAAATTATTCAACAGGCTCTAGAAGGAATTCCTGGAGGACCCTATGAGAATTTAGAAGTTCGACGCTTTGATAGAGCAAAAAATTCCGAATGGAATAATTTTGAATATAGATTTCTTACTAAAAAACTTTCACCCAATTTTGAATTGTCGAAACAAGAACTTTATGTGAGAGTAGAAGCCCCAAAAGGGGAATTAGGAATTTATTTGATAGGAGATAGTAGTGTTTTACCCTGGAGATGGAAAATTCGTCCACCCGGTTTCATCAATTTGCAAATTCTCCCTCAACTAGTTAAAAGAATGAAATTGGCTGATATCATGACGATACTAGGTAGTATAGATATCATTATGGGAGAAGTTGATCGTTAAAATGATAATTGATACGACAGAAGTGGAAGTACAAGCTATCAATTCTTTTTCTAGATCGGAATCCTTAAAAGAAGTCTATGGACTCATATGGATCTTTGTTCTGATTTTCACCCTTATATTTGGAATCACAATAGGGGTACTAGTAATTGTGTGGTTAGAAAGAGAAATATCCGCAGCAATACAACAACGTATTGGGCCTGAATATGCCGGCCCGTTGGGAATTCTTCAAGCTCTAGCGGACGGGACAAAATTACTTTTTAAAGAGGACCTCCTCCCATCCAGAGGAGATATTCGTTTGTTCAGCGTGGGACCGTCTATAGCGGTCATATCAGTTCTACTAAGTTATTTAGTAATTCCCTTTGGATATCACCTTGTTTTGGCCGATCTCAGTATAGGTGTTTTTTTATGGATCTCCATTTCAAGTATTGCTCCTATTGGACTTCTTATGTCAGGATATGGATCGAATAATAAATATTCCTTTTCAGGTGGTCTACGGGCTGCTGCTCAATCTATTAGTTATGAAATACCATTAACTCTCTGTGTGTTATCAATATCTCTACGTGTGATTCGTTGGAACATGATTATTTTCCCTCCTCTCTAGAAATAAAGTAAAGAGGTTGAATATATTGAATGGATATTTTCATTTTTTATTCATCATTAGGGTTGATGAGTTAAGCTAGATAGTTATATGAGTAAAATCAGAGTAAAATCAAACTGCTTAGAAATTTGCAGTAAGAAGATAAAATCTCGTTCCCTATGTACAAGAATATAAACATAAGCAGTGTAAACTGTTTACCCCAAGATTAAGATTCTTTGACTCATTATCATATCTTGAAGCGGGTACAAAAGATCAACTGTATGGGGTTTCCACTACTATCTTGTATGTATTACCATACCGGGGATCAATCAAAAATCAGTGGACAGTTAGGAACACCAAGGTACACAAAAGATTAGTAATGGAGATAATGTAAGGTATCAAAAAAGGGTATTTTTGCGGAAAACTGTGGATAAAACGAATCATAATGAGGACTTTAAGTTGGTAGAAATGACCAAGCAGTACTTCCCCATGATTCCGATCTAGAGTATGCTCCTATTCACTGATTAAAGAAATGACTATCAAAAACGAATTAATCCTTTATTGTAATTGTTTTTTCAGAGTACTCCCTCCTCTGAGAAAGAAGAACAGGAACAAAAGAAATGAAATGCAAAAATAGAATGAGAAAAATGAAAAATAATAAATAAAGATCTTTATTTTTATTTTCCCCATCCATATCTATACATATAGAATTCTTATCATGAATTTGGAATTCATGCCCAATTCTTTCTAATTCTTTCTTTATACTTTATAGTTTTTCTTTGTAGTTATAGTTATTGATAGAACATATTTATTGATATAACGAGTATTTTATTGAAGGATTAAGTTATTACCGAAGAAAGAGAAATTGAAATTCTAAAGGATAAGATCAATTCGGAAGCACTCTTTTTTATTCTAGCAGACGGAATTTCATTGGTCTAATTTTTGACTCCCGATGTATATTTATTCTATTTACTATCTAAAGATAGTGATAATACCGAACAAGTCCTTACATTTATTTGTGACCATAGAGGAGCCGTATGAAGCTGAGGTCTCATGTACGGTTTTGAAATAGCGATGCGAACAGTGATGTTATTGTCGACTATGATTATCTAATAGTTCAAGTACAGTTGATATAGTTGAGGCACAGTCAAAATATGGTTTTTGGGGGTGGAATCTTTGGCGTCAGCCTATAGGGTTTACGGAATTATTTGGACTACAAGATCAAACCAGATTATAGAGCAGGACCTTCTAAGTAACGTTCAACAAATTGGAATTCATTTATCAACAGAATTTTATCTTCCGTTTGAACTCATTTCTATAATTCTTTTTGTTTCTTTGATAGGCGCAATTACTATGGCTCGTCAATAATAAATACTTAGAATTAAGTAAATTATTAGAAATTGAAAATCAAATGAAAAAGGGAAAGTTTTTAGTTTAATCTACTGTAAGTACTTCTTTTTCCCGTAATTGCTCGATTCTAGTCAATCAAATCGGTTGAATTGTTGTTCATATTGAAATGAATCGAGGTTCATGAGGAGTTAGTCAATGATGTTCGAACATGTACTTTTTTTGAGTGTCTATTTATTTTCGATCGGTATCTATGGATTGATCACAAGTCGAAATATGGTTCGAGCACTTATGTGTCTTGAGCTTATACTAAATTCGGTTAATATTAATCTCGTAACATTTTCTGATATATTTGATAGTCGCCAATTAAAAGGAGACATTTTCTCAATCTTTGTTATAGCCATTGCGGCGGCGGAAGCAGCTATTGGGCTAGCTATTGTTTCATCGATCTATCGTAACAGAAAATCAACTCGTATCAATCAATCTAATTTGTTGAATAATTAGTCATAACTATCATATAAATAAAGACATAATATATATGAATTATATAATTATAAAATATAAATATAAAAATATATAAAAAATTTTATTGAAATTAAATTATTTCATTTTTTATTTTTCTTTTTTTATTTATAGTAATATGTATAATATGTATAGTAATGCGGAAATATATTACTATTGATATTGAAATATTGACGATCCGTTGGCCAATGTGAAGTCTCACGTGTGACTTGTATGATCATGGTTGTTGAAACGTAAATCAAAGTCTCTTGGTCTTTTCTCATGAACAGATTTAGAAAAATATTAATTCTTAAGATTTTTTTGATAAACCACCGATTCGTCTGGTGTCTACAATATCAATTATATAATTCATTTACTACTGATTTTACTTTACCAGATCGAAATTTTTTATGTTCAAAGCTAGAATTTATAGATCCAATGTCGCATTCAGTAAAAATTTATGATACATGTATAGGGTGTACTCAATGTGTACGAGCCTGCCCCACAGATGTATTGGAAATGATACCTTGGGACGGATGTAAAGCTAAGCAAATTGCTTCCGCGCCAAGAACCGAGGACTGTGTAGGTTGTAAGAGATGTGAATCCGCCTGTCCAACAGATTTTTTGAGTGTCCGTGTTTATTTATGGCATGAAACAACTCGCAGCATGGGTCTATCTTATTGATACGTTATAAAAAACTCCACTTGAATCATTTGATTTGATTCCTTTTTACCGACAAAAGCCCGTACTCGATAAAATATATTATTCCGAGCACGGGTTTTTTGGCCAAAACGTATCTTGTCTTTATCACGAGTTATTTCCCTTGGTTAACAATACTTGTAGTTTTGCCGATATTTGCGGGTTCTTCAATTTTCTTTCTCCCTCATAGGGGGAATAAAGTCCTTAGGTGGTATACTTTATGTATTTGTATCTTCGAACTCCTTCTAACAACCTATGTATTCTGTTATCATTTCCAATTGGATAATCCGTTAATTCAATTAGAGGAGGATTCTAAATGGATAAATATTTTTGATTTTCACTGGAGACTGGGAATCGATGGACTTTCCATAGGACCTATTTTACTGACCGGATTTATCACTACTTTGGCTACTTTAGCAGCTTGGCCGGTTACTAGAAATTCGCGATTGTTCTATTTCCTGATGTTAGCAATGTACAGTGGTCAAATAGGATTATTTTCTTCTAGAGACCTTTTACTTTTTTTTTATCATGTGGGAGTTAGAATTAATTCCTGTTTACTTACTTTTATCCATGTGGGGAGGAAAGAAACGTTTGTACTCGGCTACAAAGTTTATTTTGTACACTGCGGGGGGTTCCATTTTTCTCTTAATAGGAGTTTTCTAGGTATGGGTTTATATGGTTCCAATGAACCAACATTGGATTTTGAAAGATTAGCTAATCAGTCATATCCTGTGACATTAGAAATAATATTATATTTGGGCTTTCTTATTGCTTATGCCGTCAAATCACCGATTATACCCCTACATACATGGCTACCAGATACCCATGGAGAAGCACATTACAGTACATGTATGCTTCTAGCTGGAATCTTATTAAAAATGGGAGCATATGGATTGATTCGGATCAATATGGAATTATTACCGCACGCCCATTCCATATTTTGTCCCTGGTTGGTGATAGTAGGGACAATGCAAATAATTTATGCAGCTTCAACCTCGTTCGGTCAACGCAATTTAAAAAAGAGAATAGCCTATTCTTCCGTATCTCACATGGGTTTCACAATTATAGGAATTGGTATTTATCCGGATTTCGTTCTCTCGCTATCAGTTGACAAAGTGCAAGCTATCCTATCTAATTATTTTTATAGATAGTTTTGTTTTCATTAATGAGACAGAAAGCAAAGTCTTATAATTTTGAATTTTATTTTCAGATTTTTGAAATCATTCGCTGTACAACGCAAAAAAAAAGTGAATTAGAATTGTAATAAGATGTATCCCAAGTTTTTGAGAACCATTTGAATGATTTCTTGAGTCAAATGGTTCTCAAAAACTCGCACAAAATTTCGTTATATATGGGACGATGTTCTTATGTATTCCTCATGGAATTTATTCCATTAGATATTAATGTGAATGAACCATAACTATGTAGACCTATTCCTAATAGATTGATCCCAAAATAGCATATCCAAATTATAAGAAATCCTATAGAAGCTACAAGTGCCGAATTCGTATCTTGCAAACTTTGATTTGTTCTAGTATGTGCATAAATCGCGAATATGGTCCAAGTAATAAATGCCCAAGTTTCCTTGGGGTCCCAATTCCAATAAGATCCCCATGCCTCATTAGCCCATACTGCTCCAGAAAGAATACCTATGGTTAAAAAGATAAACCCTAAACTAATGACACGATAACTCCAATAATCCAAACGCTGAGTTAATTGATATTTGTAATAATTTCGAAATGAAAGAAAAGAAGTGTGTTTAAAAACACTTCTTTTTTCGTTCAAGTATTCGATCTTGCCAAAGAAAAATGACTTAATTATCAAATTTTTGCTTTTAAAAAAAATATCGATGTTTTTTCGAAATGTAATGACTAAAAAAGCGACTGAAAATAACGACCCGCATAAAAGAGCTGCATAGCTCAATAACATCATACTTACGTGCATCATTAACCACTGAGATTGTAGGGCAGGTACTAATATTGCCGATTGATGCATTTCACTTGAAAGACCCGATGTGGCGAAACCTTGGGTAAAAATGGCACTTGGCGCGGTTATTGCGCTTAAATCATTTTTATGATTCCATATCTTGGAAATCATATGAATAATGGAAAAACTCCACGAAAGGAAGATTAATGACTCGTATAAATTACTTAATGGGAAATGTCTCGAAGAAATCCAACGAGTAACTAATAATCCTGTTATAGATAAAAAAGTAGCGATCATTCCCTTTTCCGACGAATCACGTAACCCTACGATTTCGTGGACTAATAGGGTCATCAAATGAATCGTAATCACAATTGAAATGATCGAAAAAGAAAGATGAGTTAATATATGTTCTAAAGTCGCAAATATCATACATAAAAAGGGTCCCATTACAGAATTGAAATCGGGAATTAAATACATTTTATAGGATTCATTCTATCTCTTTTAGAGTATGCCGCCACTCGGACTCGAACCGAGATGCTCTAGCACTGCTTCCTAAGAGCAGCGTGTCTACCAATTTCACCATAGCGGCTTACTTGAAATAATAATAGTCAATTCATGTTGAATCGTCTAGATCTAGATTCAAGGATTCAATATAGTTTAGTAAAGATTAGAACGGATGAATAAGAGCTCCTTTAAACTCAATTCATTTTCAATAATTCTTGGTTAGTGTCATTGTAGGTTCAGTTTTAACAGTCAACTTTTATGCACTATATATATACTAAGTTCCCCCGGAACAATTGGAACTTGAAAGTTTTGTTTTCCATCGAGATAGAGACTAAGATAAGAATTGCCCCCTTCTTCTATTTTTTCTTTATTTTATTTATTTTGAATTCGTGAAATCAGATAAATGAAAAACAAATCGTCAAAGAGATTTATTTTCTCAGTTAACAAAATGAAATAAATAGGATTTCATATGTATCACATTTTAATTACTAAATTAAAGGAATTTTTCTAACAATTTCGATACTTTCTTAGTATCATTAAGTACTAATTAACTATTAATAATTAATAATACTCTTTATTCTTTGTTGTGTACATAATTTCTAATTTATGATAATATCAAACCAATTAGGTCTTGAGTTAGGCATATACTAAAACAAAACTTATATCCATCACAATTGCATTTTCTTTTCCCAATAGAAAAAAGAAAGATTTTTCTATTGGGAAAAGAAAATGAAAATAATAATAATAATGCTTAGAACCAGCAGACAGATAAATTCGTATTCTACATATTATAGCAGCTAGTTCTAACTAATCTTGAGGAGTTCAATACGTTAGTTAATGGGAATTATTCATATTCCAAAATTGGAAGTTCTTTGAGCCATGGAAATTCAGACCAAGATTTTCTTACTTGTTTGTCGCACAAAAAAACTTTTTGAATCTCCGGTAGAAACTGACTTTGCTAAAGAAAAAGCTTTTATGGCAGCTAAATATCCCTTTTTCTTCCAAATATTTCTACGAATACGTTTTTTTGATATAGAAGTACGTTTTTTTGGAACTGCCATTCAAAAAAAAAAGTTACTCATTTTTATTGTTGTATGTGAAAGACATGTATTGCTCAAAATGGATTGTTCTTTTTAGTCATTTTCTTATATTCCGTCGATAATCATTTTTTCTTAACATACAATACAAATGTATTATTTATATATGAATATATACATGCATGTCACGTATAACACACTAAAGAAAAAATAGAGGAAAAGAAGGGAAAATTAGAAAAGGAATTTTTATGACTATTAGTTCTAATTGAATAAGCTCATAGTGCCGTGTCTATAATTTAAGTTCAAACTTTAACTACAACTAGTAGTTAATATGTTAAACAAGACATTCCATTACCTAAGAAGGGGAACTCATTAGTTATTTTTTAATTCAGTTCTACACGAAGTAGGGAGTATTATAAGATTTCTGATACTTTCTTATTGGATTGGAATCCAATCAATCAGTTCCGCAATGAGTTAGATAATTACTACAAAAAAATTCACTAGAATAATTAGGTCTTTTTTTTTTAGTTGATTTATTAATGCATACTATGATCCATATTATACTGTTTTGGTATAATTGTTTTTACTTACTATAGTATAGGCTGACGCCAAAGATTCCACCCCCAAAAACCATATTTTGACTGTGCCTCAACTATATCAACTGTACTTGAACTATTAGATAATCATAGTCGACAATAACATCACTGTTCGCATCGCTATTTCAAAACCGTACATGAGACCTCAGCTTCATACGGCTCCTCTATGGTCACAAATAAATGTAAGGACTTGTTCGGTATTATCACTATCTTTAGATAGTAAATAGAATAAATATACATCGGGAGTCAAAAATTAGACCAATGAAATTCCGTCTGCTAGAATAAAAAAGAGTGCTTCCGAATTGATCTTATCCTTTAGAATTTCAATTTCTCTTTCTTCGGTAATAACTTAATCCTTCAATAAAATACTCGTTATATCAATAAATATGTTCTATCAATAACTATAACTACAAAGAAAAACTATAAAGTATAAAGAAAGAATTAGAAAGAATTGGGCATGAATTCCAAATTCATGATAAGAATTCTATATGTATAGATATGGATGGGGAAAATAAAAATAAAGATCTTTATTTATTATTTTTCATTTTTCTCATTCTATTTTTGCATTTCATTTCTTTTGTTCCTGTTCTTCTTTCTCAGAGGAGGGAGTACTCTGAAAAAACAATTACAATAAAGGATTAATTCGTTTTTGATAGTCATTTCTTTAATCAGTGAATAGGAGCATACTCTAGATCGGAATCATGGGGAAGTACTGCTTGGTCATTTCTACCAACTTAAAGTCCTCATTATGATTCGTTTTATCCACAGTTTTCCGCAAAAATACCCTTTTTTGATACCTTACATTATCTCCATTACTAATCTTTTGTGTACCTTGGTGTTCCTAACTGTCCACTGATTTTTGATTGATCCCCGGTATGGTAATACATACAAGATAGTAGTGGAAACCCCATACAGTTGATCTTTTGTACCCGCTTCAAGATATGATAATGAGTCAAAGAATCTTAATCTTGGGGTAAACAGTTTACACTGCTTATGTTTATATTCTTGTACATAGGGAACGAGATTTTATCTTCTTACTGCAAATTTCTAAGCAGTTTGATTTTACTCTGATTTTACTCATATAACTATCTAGCTTAACTCATCAACCCTAATGATGAATAAAAAATGAAAATATCCATTCAATATATTCAACCTCTTTACTTTATTTCTAGAGAGGAGGGAAAATAATCATGTTCCAACGAATCACACGTAGAGATATTGATAACACACAGAGAGTTAATGGTATTTCATAACTAATAGATTGAGCAGCAGCCCGTAGACCACCTGAAAAGGAATATTTATTATTCGATCCATATCCTGACATAAGAAGTCCAATAGGAGCAATACTTGAAATGGAGATCCATAAAAAAACACCTATACTGAGATCGGCCAAAACAAGGTGATATCCAAAGGGAATTACTAAATAACTTAGTAGAACTGATATGACCGCTATAGACGGTCCCACGCTGAACAAACGAATATCTCCTCTGGATGGGAGGAGGTCCTCTTTAAAAAGTAATTTTGTCCCGTCCGCTAGAGCTTGAAGAATTCCCAACGGGCCGGCATATTCAGGCCCAATACGTTGTTGTATTGCTGCGGATATTTCTCTTTCTAACCACACAATTACTAGTACCCCTATTGTGATTCCAAATATAAGGGTGAAAATCAGAACAAAGATCCATATGAGTCCATAGACTTCTTTTAAGGATTCCGATCTAGAAAAAGAATTGATAGCTTGTACTTCCACTTCTGTCGTATCAATTATCATTTTAACGATCAACTTCTCCCATAATGATATCTATACTACCTAGTATCGTCATGATATCAGCCAATTTCATTCTTTTAACTAGTTGAGGGAGAATTTGCAAATTGATGAAACCGGGTGGACGAATTTTCCATCTCCAGGGTAAAACACTACTATCTCCTATCAAATAAATTCCTAATTCCCCTTTTGGGGCTTCTACTCTCACATAAAGTTCTTGTTTCGACAATTCAAAATTGGGTGAAAGTTTTTTAGTAAGAAATCTATATTCAAAATTATTCCATTCGGAATTTTTTGCTCTATCAAAGCGTCGAACTTCTAAATTCTCATAGGGTCCTCCAGGAATTCCTTCTAGAGCCTGTTGAATAATTTTTATAGATTCCTTCATTTCACCGATTCGTACTAAATAACGAGCTAGTGAATCTCCTTCTTTTTGCCATTGGACTTCCCAATCGAATTTATTATAACACTCATAATGATCAACTTTACGAAGATCCCATTGGATTCCAGAAGCTCGTAGCATCGGTCCTGATAAACCCCAATTTATTGCTTCCTCTCCACCAATAATGCCCACTCCTTCAACTCGTTCCAAAAAAATAGGATTCCGCGTAATAAGTTTTTGATATTCAACAATTTCTGTAATAATCGCAGAAATCCAAACATTTATCTATCCAGCCATAAGGTAGATCGGCAGCAACTCCCCCAATACGGAAATAATTATGCATCATTCGCATACCTGTAGCGGCTTCGAATAGATCATATAACAATTCCCTTTCTCTGAAAATATAGAAAAAGGGAGTCTGTGCACCGATATCCGCCATAAAAGGTCCAAGCCATAACAAATGAGAAGCTATACGACTCAGTTCTAGCATAATTACTCTAATGTAACTGGCTCTTTTAGGTACTTGAACACTTTCCAATCGTTCTGGTGCATTTACTGTTATTGCTTCTGTGAACATAGTGGCTAAATAATCCCACCGTGTTACATAAGGCAAATATTGTATAATTGTTCGATTTTCCGCTATTTTTTCCATCCCCCTGTGTAAATAACCCAATACGGGTTCACAGTCAATAACATCTTCACCATCGAGAGTAACAATCAGTCTAAGAACACCATGCATTGATGGGTGGTGAGGACCCATATTAACTATCATGAGATCTTTTCTTGTAGCCGGTACAGTCATATCTTTTCTTCCTTAATTGATTATTCCATGAATTTATCAAAATGAGGTTCATCAAAATGAAAAATCTAATAACTACTATTAACTAATAACTAAAGAACAAAATTCAAACCAATCTTCAAATTAACGAGTTTTTGACTCCCGAATACCCAACTGACCAATCAATTTCTTATAACGTACTCTATTTTTCTTTGACAAATAATCTAGCAGCCGTTGACGTTTTCCCAGAATTTTTCGTAGACCCCTTTGCGATAAAAAATCTCTTTTATGTAATTCCAAATGTGAAGTAAGTCTCCGTATCTTATCGGTGAAACTGAATACTTGAAATTCAACAGATCCGCAGTTTTTTTCTTTTTCTTGCCGAATAGCTGAGATGAATGAATTTTTTACCATAAAAACAAATTTTTCTATTTTTTCGTGGATTTGACCGATCAGGAAAAATAATAATTATGATTATATCAGTATACAATATTTTTTTTTTATTTTATCCAAATCAAATTGCAAATTTGATTTGGATAGAAAGGGATGATACATTTATGCATTCAGGAAAGAGAATAATTTTTTTTACCTAAAAAGAGGATTCTGTCGATTTCTTACTAGATCCAATGGATACGTAATTAAATCGGTATCATGTACCAGAATGTAACATAGCGTATGCATATATTTTTCGGCTTTTATTTCCCAAATATCTTCTGCGATAGATCTATAGGAAATATACTATTAAGATTAAGTAATTCTGAACCGTGGATACATATGTATTCTTGACATACTGAAACGACTGCCGTTATTGGTATCAAACCAATAACGATTCATACAAGCTAAATCTTCTAATTGATAATTGGGCCAAAGAAACAATTTGAATTTAATGAATTTTTTTGCATCTGTATTAAGATGCTTTTCCTCGTTCAAAAATTGTTCACAGTTTTTTATGTTGTTTTGATTGCAAAATATTGAATTTCTATCATCCACAACATTCCAATTCCGGGAATTGAAACAAATTAGAATTCTCAATTCTCTACGACGTCTGGGGGATAGAATATTTTCAGGAACAAGGAAATCATAATGATTTTTGTTTCTATTCATAAGCGTATTGCTGTGTTGTGCAACGGATCGGTCAAAATTCTTTTTATCAACATATCCATTTTTTATTATGCATTTTTCATTAGTTTGGTGCTTATTCTTATCAACCAATGAAATACCTACAGTTTGATATATAATATATTTTCTATCTCTTTTCATAGATAGACGAATTGGTTCGATAATAAATATTCCTCTTTTTATCAATTCTGTAAGAGTTAGGTCTTTTTGAATCAACATTACATCCAGATGCATCTCTCCTTTTTGAATTGAGGATATAGCAATTTCCTTTGGATCTATCAGTCTAAGTGGAAGACAATATACCTTGATATTATTGATCATTCTTTGACTCAAGGGGTCATCCCATCTTAATTGAAAAAGAAAATATTTTTTCAGGAAAAAATTAAGTTCTGCTTCTTTTTTGCTCTTGGATTGTTTTTTCTTTCTACCCTTTTTAATGTCTGCTCCCGTGTAATCTTCTTTAACATCTTTCTTTTTGTTTTGTTTTTGTAGATCTGATACAAGATCTCCTTGACCTTGTTGTTCGTTTTTTTTTTTGTTGGAATTTTCTAATTCAAGATATGCTTTTTTATTAGTTAATATAGGAAGATTTTTTTTTTTTTTTACGTCGATCTTTTCACTTTGACTAATATTTTCACAGAAATTCAAAATTAGTAATTTGATTGGCATGATCCACGGTTTAATCTTATACGCATCAAAAAGTAGCACAAATTCTGGGAAAAACCAAGGTTCTACTATATTTGATATGGTATGATATAACTTTTCTTTATTCATTCCCATCCAATCAAAAAAGAATTTTTTTTGATTGGATGGGTTGATTTTGTGATGAATCGTAAAAGAAAAAAGATCTTTTTTTTCAAATTTTTGAGAATTTTGAGTTTTAGCATTTTTATGAATCTTGATGTCGATATGCGTATTGGTCCAGGTCTCGATATCGATATGATTTCTAATACAGAAATGGGGAATTCTCCAATCAAAAATTTTTCTATCCATATTTTTGTCTGTATCAATAATAGATCCTTTTTCTAAATAATCACTAATAGCCATACTTATCAATCCATAAAATGATTCGGGTTTCGGTGTATTAAAATTATATGGAATTTTTTTGTCCTCTACTTGTAATGCTGATCCATAAATATAAGAGTCCTTACTATCCCCATAATATATATATTTATATGATAAAAGATCATATCCGTAATGCTTTTTCAATTTGGCTTTTTGACTCATCAACGAATCCACTGCATAGTAATTTTCTTTCATGTAATGAATTAATTGGTCTTTTTCTTTTTTATATAAATCCAATTTCATTGAGTTTTTCTTTTGAATCATACGACATTGATTGACTCTATTTCGCCACTTTTTCGCTACTAAGTGAGACCACTTAGTCTGAGAGAAATTGTATTGATAATGACCCCTCAACCAAATTTTCCATTTATTCATTCCATACTTATCAATTTTCTTATGTCTTGATTTGGAATAAAATATTCCTCGTGTCCTACAATAATTCTTGATTATATCCTTAAGAAAAGAATAGGTGCCGTGATGTTGAAGTACAGATCTCAAATGATACTTGTTAAGTAATTGGTTTTGTGATAATTTGTAAAATACATATGCTTGAGACAAGGAAGATAAGTCACAATAAGAATTATTATTAATGTTAGTATTAGAAAACGACTTTTTTATAGTAGAAATAAAGTTCATTGTATTTTGATTTGTGTTCTCAATTCCTTCTTGATTCGTTTCGTTGTTGAAAATGGATTTATTGATGATTTTTTTTGTTAATTCAAAGAAAAGTTGGGCATTGATCCTTGGAATCTTAATGATACATAGTAATATATCCGTGTATATTTTTTCAATGAAGGGTTTCATAAAATAATACGATTTGCGTATTAATCGGATATTTTTTCTTTTGAATTTTTGCCAAAAATCCTTCTGTGATTCCAATCTTTTATCATCACAAGTTAGAACTATTTTTTTCTTGTCTTTTGTGATTCCTTCTATTTGAGTCCTAATTGTGGTTGTCTTATTAGCAAGATCTTTCATTTTTGTTTCTATGAGTGAATAATTTTCATTTACACAACTCGTGGATCGAATTCGAATGGTCGATTCGCGAATAATCTTATTATTTATATTGGAATCTTTTCCGTTTTCATTCGATTCATCTACTTCCACCTTCCTCAATTTCAATAAGAAAAAGGGGTTTCTTTTTTCAAGTTCTTTCATTATTAGGTTTATAACTAGAACTATTTTGGCGACCCACCTTGTTTTTTCTTTTGAAACTTTTAGAAACCACTTTTTTCTTTCTTTGAAAACCCTTATAACTTGATAAATTTTCTTTTTCAGTTTTATCATTTTTTTTTCGAGTTCTTTAAAAATGGGTTCAAAGAAAGAAGGTCGTTTTCGGGGAGACCAAAAAGGTAGTTCTGTTTCCCTTCCCCAGACTGTTAAAAAACAAAAATTGTCTTTTTTCTCTTTTTTAGTCATTTGCTGATCTCCATGATGAGATCGTATCTTATATCTTCGCCAAGGTTTCAGACAGAAAGGAAATAGAATCTTTATTTGAATACCATCTGTTAACCAATTTTGGGGAAATTCTGTTCCTGATAATTGAACACCATTATAGGTGCATTTAACATGTATTTCTCTATTCCATTCCTTCAAATCCTCGTACCACTCGGGGAATTGCAATAATAACATACGTCCAATATTTTTAGCTATTATCAATAAGGGCAATATAACGTATTTTCTAAGAAAAGATTGGGTTACTAACATTAAACCCCTTATTGCTTGAGTAAATAGAAAAGTATCCCAAGCTTCTGATATT